TCTCTGATGATACTCTTTTAGTTAGAAATAGTAATGGTGACAGTTATTCTGTATATTTTGATATTGAAAATCAGATTCTTGAGATTGACAATGCTAATTCTTTTTTGAATGAGCTAGAGATCCTTTTTTATAGTTATTTGAATAGTGGGTCTAAGAGTAGCAATTACTACTATTATTATTCCATGTATGATACTCAATCTAATTGGAATAATCACATTAATAGTTGCATTGATAATTATCTTCGTTTTGAAATCAGTCTTAATAGTGACATTTACAGTGGTATCGACAGTTACATTTATAGTTTCATTTGTACGGAAAGTAAAAGTATAAGTAGTATTGAAAGTGGAAATTCGAGTATCAAAACTAGTACTAATTATCTCAATAAAAGAGGAAGATCTAATGATTTCGATATAAATACAAAATACAGACAGTTATGGGTTCAATGCGAGAATTGTTATGGATTAAATTATAAAAAATTTTTTAGGTCAAAAATGAATATTTGTGAACACTGCGGATATCATTTGAAAATGAGTAGTTCAGAGAGAATCGAACTTTTTATTGATCCTGACACTTGGGAGCCTATGGATGAGGATATGGTTTCTATAGATCCCATTGAATTTCATTCAGAAGAGGAACCTTATAGAGATCGCATCCTTTTTTATCAAAAAAAAACGGGTTTAACTGAAGCTGTTCAAACGGGCATAGGTCAACTAAATAGTATTCCCATAGCAATTGGAGTTATGGATTTTCAGTTTATGGGAGGTAGTATGGGATCCGTAGTAGGTGAGAAAATAACCCGTTTGATCGAGTATGCTATTAATCGATCTCTACCTGTCATTATTGTGTGTGCTTCTGGAGGAGCACGCATGCAAGAAGGGAGTTTGAGTTTGATGCAAATGGCTAAAATATCTTCTGCTTCATATGATTATCAATCAAATAAAAAGTTATTCTATGTATCAATCCTTACATCTCCTACAACTGGCGGAGTTACAGCAAGTTTTGGTATGTTGGGAGATATCATTATTGCTGAACCTAATGCCTATATTGCGTTTGCGGGCAAAAGAGTAATTGAACAAACATTGAAAAAGACAGTACCCGACGGTTCACAAGCGGCTGAGTATTTATTCCATAAGGGCTTATTCGACCCAATCGTACCACGTAATCTTTTAAAAGGTGTTCTCAGTGAGTTATTTAAACTACAGGGTTTCCTTCCCTTGAATCAAGATTAAAAAGAATATTTTAATTTAAAATTAAAAAGGGGTTGAAATTCTTCATTTTAAAATGGAAGTATAGCACTAGGTTCAGTTATTTTGATTTGTAGCGAATAAGCATTTAGTTTATTGTAATCAAAAAAACAAAACTAAGAAGATGGTGTTTTCTTTTGGGACATCAGTTATAAGTGTAGTAAGAGTTGGATAATTACTTTTTTACCCGAATCCTTTTTTTTTTATTCTACCCCCCTTCCTGATTAGGAATAAGCATCTCTCTATCGACAAGATAAAAAGGAGTTTCTTTCTCCTTCTGAGAAATCGGGTAAATCAAAAAGGATTTATCCCTACTTTTGACATATTCATATTATAGAACAACGAAAAATATATAAAAAAATATAGAAAAAAATAAAATATAAAAACAAATCAAATTCAAATTTAGAATATATAATCAAATAATCAACCTAAGAATAATCAAACTAAGAAGAATATAAGAATGAATATAGAATGAGAATAAAGAATAATAAGAATATAGAATATAAGTTATTTCTATTTACCGAGAACCCCTGTTTTTCACTAGGAATCCCTGTTTTATTTGTTGGATAAGATTGGTTAAAGTCACGAATTCATAAAAAATTCTTTTCTTTCAAAAAACCTTTGTTTGTTTTGAAAGAAAAGATATAAATAAGATTAAGGATGGGAAAAGAAGAATAAAATTTATGAAAGTGGATTGTCATACATATTCGTGTAGAAAGAGGAATAGGTAAACTTCATTTAGTTCTACATTCCTTGTACTTATTTATTTTTATTATTAAGTACTTTAATATTAAGAATATTAAGATTATATTCATATTTTTCTAATAGGTAGACGCATCATAAGATATCTTTATAATTATAATAGGTACAAATATGAAATCGAGGTACCCGTTCTATGATAGATTTTAACTTTCCCTCTATTTTGGTTCCTTTAGTGGGCCTAGTCTTTCCGGCAATCGCAATGGCTTCTTTATCTCTTTATGTCCAAAGAAATAAGATTGTCTAAAAATGATGGGACCTAATCTCATCAATTTATTTCAACGCTGGATCATCATACAAATACTTTTTTAGTGTAATATGGTAGGATATATGATATGTGGCCTTTCCGAAAACAAACGGAAGAATTGTTATGTATACCGATGCATAATATATGCATTAATGTATGTATATGCGGTTATAGCTTAATCAATATCAATTAAATTAAGAATGATCAGCAAATATTTTTTTAAAATCTTTGAAATAGAAACTCAATGTATCTAACCAATTATTCCTAATGGTTCATGTCAGAATACTGCTAGTTGATGGAAGTTATTTCGGAATCAAGCAAGAAAAGTCAAATCTATTTGGGTTATTTTCTCAATTCCAATCGAATGCAACTGGATCTAGTATAGTATGAATTGGCGATCAGAACATATATGGATAGAACTTATAACGGGGTCTCGAAAAACAAGTAATTTTTGCTGGGCCTGTATCCTTTTTTTAGGTTCACTAGGATTCTTAGTGGTTGGAACTTCCAGTTATCTTGGTAGGAATCTGATATCCGTATTTCCTTCTCAGCAAATTGTTTTTTTCCCACAAGGGATCGTGATGTCTTTCTATGGGATCGCAGGTCTATTCATTAGTTCTTATTTGTGGTGCACAATCTCATGGAATTTAGGTAGTGGTTATGACCGATTCGATAGAAAAGAAGGGATAATGTGCCTTTTTCGTTGGGGATTCCCTGGAAAAAATCGTCGCATCTTCCTTCGTTTCTTTCTGAAAGATATCCAATCAATCAGAATAGAGGGGGGAGAGGGTCTTTTTACTCGTTGTGTCCTTTATATGGAAATCCGTGGTCAAGGAGCCATTCCCTTGACTCGTACTGATGATAATTTTAATCCACGAGAAATTGAACAAAAAGCTGCCGAATTGGCCTATTTCTTGCGCGTACCAATTGAATGAAATGAACTGAAGAAGAAATCTCAGCATGAGAAAAGAACTTACTAATTATCTTTTTAAGACAACTGCAGCTTCTTAAGAATGTTCATTCCGGCAATGCTATATTCTATTTTACCGTTCCATTGAGGCAGCAATTCACATACATTATACATCTCAAATACAAATAAAAAAAAACCAGGAGGACGCATATGGAACAATTCTAAGAAAATATAATTCGAATAAAAATAAAGAATAAAAAAAACAGATAAGATATAAAAAATATAAATATATTATTAAATATATTATATATATATTTTAAATATATAATATATTAAGTATTAAGATAAGTATTAAGAATTTAAGTATTAATATAAACTATAAACTATTTGTACACCAAAATATACGCATATACATGGCCCCCAGCTTAACTCTTTTATACTAATTAAAGGTCTAATAAGTTTCATTAAGAAGTCTAATCTAAGTTAAGTATAGATTCATCAAATATCTTACCTTTTGTTTTCGTAAAAACAGAATTCTTCCTTTTAGTTCCCTGATTTTGAATTGATACCCTATCCCCGTGCTGCGATTAAAAATTTAAATCTTTCGAATTCGAAATATAAATAAAAGAATTAAAGGATCTGGTAGGGTTCGTCTTAAAATAAAAATAATATTCGTTACTTAAAATGGATTTTCGAGTCTTCATCGAAAGGAATAAATGAAGATGGAATTGGTTACAATTTTCCTAATTGGTATTTCTGGAATCTGGAAAGAATATTTACTTCTTTTTTTTTTCATTCGAAAGGGTCCCTTCTTCGATATTCTATTCTAGATACAAAGACTTAATTCTGACACAAAAACAAAAATAGGAAAAGACCCATAGATTCGATACTTTGTTCTTGTTAGAGTTATAGACTCTTGTTATAGAACTCGCGCTTCATAGAAATCTAAGATAGAATCAACGAATGAAACAGGTTCATTAACATCACAGATACATAATGAAAAAAAAGAAAGCATTCGCTTCCCTCCCATATCTTGTGCCTATACTCTTTTTGCCCTGGTGGGTTTCTCTCTCATTTAATAAAAGTCTAGAAACTTGGATTATTAATTGGTGGAATACCAGGCAATACGAAATCCTTTTGAATGATATTCAAGAGAAAAATGTTCTAGAAAATCTTATGGAAATAGAAGAACTATTTCTGTTGGACGAGATGATAAAGCAGTACTCGGGCACACATATACAAGGGCAAGGGCTTCATATAGGAATGCACAAGGAAACAATACAATTGGTCAAAAGACACAATGAATCTCATTTCCATATAATTTTGCATTTATCGACAAATCTAATCTGTTTCGCTATTCTAAGTAGTTATTTTATTCTGGGTAATGAAGAACTTTTCATTCTTAATTCTTGGATTCAGGAATTTCTCTATAACTTAAGTGACACAATAAAAGCTTTTTCTATTCTTTTAGTTACTGATTTATGGATCGGATTCCACTCGACTCATGGTTGGGAACTAATGATTGGTTCGATATACAACGATTTTGGATTGGCTCAGAACGATCAAATTATATCTGGTCTTGTTTCCACTTTCCCAGTGATTCTAGATACAATTGTGAAATATTGGATCTTCCATTTTTTAAATCGTGTATCTCCTTCCCTTGTAGTAATTTATCATTCAATGAATGAATGAAGAATTCATTAGATCTCTTGATATCAATCAAATCAGATTTTTGCTTCGTGTATAAAGAAATCATTTTTAATCTTACTTATTTTTTATACTTCTACCTTTTCAGTTCAAGGTATTCATACCATATTCCACCAGTACAATTCTTTCAGTA